AAAGAAAGAAATAAGTATGGCGAAAGCGGGTCGCCTTGTCGAAGACCCCTCGCAGGCTTGAAATATGTTGTTCGTTCCCCGTTCCAAAGCAAAGCAAGATCAGCTGAAGAAAGACACTACATTATATTAGAAAGGAAATCCATTTGGCTGGGAAGTGAAGCCCCTCAAGTACAGTCCTCAAGAAAGACCAGTCTATTCTGTCATACGCTTTAGCAAGGTCAATCTTAACTGCCATACCCCCTTTCTTTCCTTTCATTTTCCGCACCGTATGTAAGAGCTCCTGAGTGACTACAATATTGTCAGAAGTCTGCCTTCCCGGGATAAAACTAGATTGATTGGGGCTGACCATCTGATTCAACAAGGGCCGCAACCTACTCACAAGCACTTTTGAAATGATTCGCATGGAAACATTGCACAAGCCTTATCGGTCTAAAATGGGCTAGCACTTCGGGATGATCCTGCTTGGGAATTAACGTAATAAGAGTCTGATTTATACCTTCTGAGAGTATCCCCTCCTCGAGAGCCACCTGCACCATGTGGGTGATGGATTCCCCTACCGTATCCCATCCCATGGTAGAAAATTGGTTGAATTCCATCTGGCCCTGGGGCTTTAAACGCCCCCATTGAGGCTTTGTTGTACCCGTACATTGGATCCTCTTAGAATCCTTAGGGACAGCGGGAAGCAATTACTCAATGAGAGAAGAGAATTGCGGGCCGAAGCCTACCCCTTGATTAGGAGTGAGGTACCGGAAAGACAACTACTTGAAGAGTGAAATTCCGGCAAGCAGACACTCCTTAAGAAAGACTAAAAGCAAAGAACTACTATGGAAATCAAGAAAAAGGCCCGATTTCACGCAACCAAGGCCACTTGGGACCTACAAAAGGTCCTAACTTCGATAGTAAGGAGCAGCCCAATGGATTCGGTATTGGTTGAGTTCCGGTTCTATCTTTATAAGGAGGAGGACTGTCAAGTCCGATGTTATATGCTTAAGACATCACATTTCCGTTGTTGAGTCGGACTTTCTTGGAGGAATCTAACTATTTGAATACGTTACCACCAGTTGCCACATTTACTGATTCAACAGCGGCTTTCAAAGAGGCTTTCGTACCTTTCCCCTTTGGCCCTTGGTAATTCCGCATCTGAGATGAGTTAGGTCAGGAAAGGTGGCAAGAGCCTATTCTATTATACGATACCGCCAGAATTCCTCCTTGCAGTTGATTAACTATAATTGGACATGGTAAGGAAAGCAGGAATGTCATCAGGCTCAGACCTATTCTTGCAAGAGGCGATTCGTGCACAAGCCCTTCTTCTTCGGCCTTTTGACTCTTTCTTGTTCTTTAGGGAATTTCGGAGTGAATGAGTTCAACAAAACAAGGAAAGAAGGCTATAAGCTGCCTACATGGAATCATGCACACCTCCCAGAAAGAGTATATGGCGATAATAGGATGCTAAATCTCCCTAGCTTCCTTCCTCCAACTGCTCTTAGTCCGCCTACTACTATTATCCCTTCTCTTCGACGAGTAACTCCCTGCTCCTCGGGCATTAAGGCCAGGAAAGGAATCAGTCCCAAGAGCGGCTACGACTACGAGAGCAGTTACCCTTCTAACTTTAACACCGGTTACGTCCTTCTTGTCTTTTGCAGCGGTTAGGAATTCAATAGCAGTTAATTCAATTGCTAGTCTGACAACGGCTTATTCTTGAACAACAACCATGGCATTCTCTGCCTACTCTTTCACTATGTCATTTGCTTTCCTTAGTAAGCCTTCTGCTCTTCGAATACCTAAGGGATTAAGTCAGTTCAGTTACTTCCCTGCCTTCCCCAATCAGTACCTTGCTTCTAGACCTCAAAAGAGCTTATTCGATCACAGTTGATTCCGTGCCTGAATGTGCAGTCTGTCCCTCAATCCGATTAGGGGCATGCCCTTTCTTTTCTCCTAGTGCCTTACTGACTTTTTAAAGCAGACATCTGTCCATTCAATCGGAATTGATATTTCGAGAGGTATACTCAATTTAGCGATATCCCACTTCTCTTCCTGAAAGTGCCACACCGGATACGCATTCAGTTACCTTTCTAAGAGCTACTTGAATTTCTCTTCTTTGCTCTGATTCAATTCCAAAAAACCTTCTTGCAAACAAGCCATTCGCTTCCGGCCAGGGATTTGCCCACTGCTCCTCCTAAGACCGGTAATCCCGCATCTATTGATTCAATTGGGATCGGTAATTCCATCAAAGCACCTTCGACCTTCCCTAGTTTCGAATCTAGTCTCGGCATCAATCCTCTTCGGGGATATCTTTCATATCAAGTGGATAGCTTTTGAATCAATGGCATTTTGATTCTTTGTGCACAATCTCTTCCCGCTATGCACCCTCTTTCGTAGGAATCCATGTGGTGTGGGCTTTATGCTTTGGATGATTCCTGCTTCATTCTAATAGGATAGAATCCTCCTCGTACATTAACTATGCCAGTTGCTTGCCTTCTCCTTCAAAGCATCTTCTCGAAAGAAAGGCATTCGTATTCGTCGAAGCCTATTGGTCCTAATTGCGCATTCCCTTCCTTGCAGCCTATGCATCAATCCCATTCGTGGCTATCTGAACTATTGCTATTGATCCAACCTCTATCAATTCCTTTTTCAAAAGGGGCCTAGCGCTTGAAAGCATCAATTCCATAAGCCTTAGGGTTAGAAGTTCCTTGCTTTCCTTAGGTCAATCAATCAGGTTAATCCTTCCCAACTTGCATTCTCTTCCTAGTGCTTTTGGTTTTGAATCCCTTATGCCAGCTTAGAAGTTAAGTTCTTCCTTTCCTTGGCTTACTGTCTTTCCTGATGGTGAATAGCCGCTCTTTGATTTGATAGAGGAAGTGACATCTAAGGGGAAATAAGAGATGGCATCGAAAAGGAGAAGGCAAAGGGACTAAGAAAGAGTGTCTTGAGAAGGGGCTTTGAGGGAGTCTTCGACTGATTGACCATACTTTCCTTCGACGCAGGAAGCATCGAATTGCATTAGTGGGATAGCTTACTTCAAGACTCCCCAAGCCAGGAAAGCTAGTGCTCGTGAATGCGCTCCTTACATGCATATTCTAGTACCACCGAGAAAAGAGTCCTTAGGCCCCATCTGAGAAGGAAAGCCTTAACGCCCTTGCTTTCGTAACCCGTGCTTGATGCAATAACCGCAACGAGAGTAACCGGTTCAAGAGTAAGCGCTGTTGGATAGAAGACTGGTATAGAATCAGCTGTGGGAAGAGAAGACCACGTAGCCTTGCTATGCTAAAGGAATGGATTTCACTCTTTAGGGAGTGACCCGAGGGTGATATCATAAGCTGTTGTCGGAATAACTGGTAATATCATCGGTAAGAATTAAGCCAATTTCTCCTCTTTCTTTTCTGGGCTTGTTGGAATAAGAGCTTTTGTCGCCTTTCCTTCTTGCTCTTGCTTTCCTGTCCCCGATTCACTCCTCCCTCGAACTGTCTTATCACTTTCCTGGTTCACAACTCGCTCTATTTTCTCTTTCTCTTTTGGCTTTCAACACTCGAACAGTTCCTTCAAAGGAAAGAAGGAATTAACCGGCACAGGCGCACAGAACAAACAAAGACAATAGGACTGGCCCCGTTCAAGCAGAACCTTGCTCTTGCATGTGTTAAGCATATCGGGAACCGCATCCGGACTAGCAACAGAAATAGGACTTCAAAAGGCCTTTGCGGTAGACTGAACACCAAAAAAATCTGAATCTCGATCAGTGACGGGATCCGCGTTGGAGCTACGTCGACACCGCCACCTCGAAACTTCTATGTTATTAGGGGGCTCCTATTGACTCAATTTCCCCCTTCTACCGCCCCTTTCTATTATACATTCGTCCTACTGGACTTAGTTGGAAAAAGTAGGAATAGCGGCCTTAGAGCTTCTACTACTATCTAATCCGGGTCTTACCCCTGCTGCTACAAGGATGCACAGAACTCACCTAAAAACCCAAACCTGCGTGCAGTCAAACTGCTTTATTCAACTTGGCAAAGACAAAGCATGACCTCTGGAACCAAATCGTTCTTGTCTCTGGATTGCCTCAACTCGAAGCATGAGACCTGTAACCCAGCTTAACCAACTCGGCTGGCACTGGAACTGTGCTGTCGACTCTACAAGGGCACTGCTCCTACCGCACTTCTCGAGCACATCGATGCGAAACCTACGCCTCCTTTTTGTTGATATCCACTAGTTCCATTCTCAACTGTGCCCGCCTAACTCAACTCTCTGATGCGAAGAGAAGACCTCTTGTCTTTTTCCCTTCCTTTTTGGAAATAGATCCGAAAAATCCGGAATCAGCACATTCGATTCCTTTTTTTCTTGTACAACTTTTTCTTGGAATATTCTTTTCTCGTTTGGGCCCGCTCTCGGGTACATATGTGTAAGAAAGCAACCTTTCGGATTCATCCTCATTGTCTCTTCGAACAAACAAAGGATCAGAACTTCCCTCCAAGCAAACGAACTGGCTCAGTCGTAGCGACAGCGTCAGCGGCAGCAGCAAAGGCGCTTCGGGCAGGCTAAAGATGGATTCCACTTGAGCTATTCTCGTTCTAACGACAGAAGCTGATTCAAGCATTTGTTCCGAGTCGCCAAGAGACAGAAGAGCTTATTTCAAGCATTCCCCTTGAGACGGGATCCACCACTTTTAGAAATATGATACCACCAAAGTCAAGCAGCACTGACTTTTACACCGAATACGATCACCGTAAGAGCTGATTCGACGGGAACCCTATGAATGCCATCTGAGGACGAAGGATTTGATGCTGTTAAAAACGCTATCCCATCTGTCAATTCTTTTCTTAAAACCCGTATGATAAAAGAAAAATCCCCCCTTAACTCCTACCCTGCGGCGATATCTCTTTAATCCCCGCAAGGGCTACCATTCAAGGAGAGACAGATTACTTCCTTTTTAAGTCTCCGCCCTAGGTAAGATCTCCTTGTTGGCCCTACGGGGCACTTTCTATGAGAGAGGATGAATTCCTTTATCC